GGCCGAGCCGTAGGCGATAAATTGTAAATTTATTAACGAATTTAATTCTTCTACCATTTTAGTTTAATAGTCAAAGTAATGATTTTAAATTGCAAATTTAAAGGTAAATAATTTTTTAAACTTAAGGCTTAGAGCCTTTCTCTATTTACAACTTTGAAGGTTGGTAGTTTTCTTAACTTAAATCCTTAGAAGAAATTAAATATGATTGTACAGCTAATTAATCTAAAAATGGTTAAGAAATTGATTGTTAATGAAGTTGTTTGATTGAACTTTGTTTGTATAAGTTTAGGTTCTGAATATCTAAAAACTAAGGTGGTCATTGAAATACGAACGTAGACAAACAGTATGATTAGGGTTAATATGATTAGAATCAATGAAATTAGAGCTATATTGTTTAAGATTAACCTATTAATGGTAAATCATTTAGGTATAAAGCCCAGGAATGGGGGTAGTCCTCCTAGTGATAAAAAGTTAATTATAAATGAAAGTTTAATATTTTTATTTGAATTTATAAATCTTGGAATTTGCCTTATAAAATAAAGTTTACCTTGGTTAAAGATGAATGTTAAGTTTACAGTAATAATTGTATAAACAACAAAGTAAATTATTCAAATTGAATTATCAACCATTGATGCTGATAATATTCAAGCCATGTGGTTGATTGATGAAAAAGCTAGGATTTTTCGTAGGCTCACTTGATTTAGACTCAAAGCTGTTCTTACAATTAATGAAGTAAAAATAACTGCAAATATAAATGATGTTGATGGACTGCTATTTATAATTAATATAAACGGGGCAATTTTTTGTCAAGTTAGTAAAATTGAGCAGTTTATTCAATTTAAGCCCTCTATTACTTCAGGAAATCAAAAATGGAAAGGAGCTGCTCCTAGCTTTATTATTAAAGCTGAATTTAATACTGTTATAAAAGATAAATTTACTATGGGGGTAATAAATTCATTTGTTATTAGTATTATAATTACCGAGAGCAGAAGGATTAAGGAGGCTATTGTTTGTGTAATGAAGTATTTAAGTGATGCTTCTGAAGCGTATATGTTTTTTGTTGAAGAAAGTAAAGGGATAAATGATAATAAGTTAATTTCTAGTCCCATTCATATTCTAAATCAAGTATATGATGAAATTGTGATTATGGTCCCTATGATTATTATATTAAAAAATAGGATTTTGTACAATTTAATAATTAAAAAGAGAAAGGTGGACTTTCATAATCAGGGTATGAACCTAACAGCTTTATTTAGCTTATCTTTTTTACACCTTAGTATATGATGTATTAGGGCTTTTGGAGCCTTCGGTGGTAGTTTAATTCTACTGGGTGTAATGAAGGCAAAATTTGCATTATATATCCTATCAAGATAGCCCTTTAATCAGGCACTTCACTAAACTTTATTTAAAAACTTTTTTTTGTAAACTACATAGATTAATTTTTAATTGAAGCTTTTATTTTATTGATTGTTTTCATTTATTTTTTTTTTAGTTGATCCTATAAATTTGCTGTTGATAATTTAAGAAGGAGGAAAAAATTTTAAAAAAAATAAAAAAAAATCAAAAATTTTGAATTCATTGGTTTTTACTGTAATGAGCGTGATTTTAAAATATTACATTTTTTTGCTATTTTTGGTTAATTAAAATTTAATAAATAAATACTATTATTTTTAATGTATAATTAATGTATATATATATATAATACTTATAAATTTAAATTTGAATATAAAATATTTATATTACTTTATTAGAGCTTACCCATGTAATGATAAGCTAAATTAAATAGAATAATTTATCTATGATTGTCGTATATAATTAATAAATACATATTTTGAAGGAAAGAAAACCTATTAAGAGATTGTCGTTATTATTAATTCCTATAGATCCTTTTTACTTTAATAATTTAATTTAAAATATTGAAAATTATAGATAATTAAATGTATATATATATATTAAATATTTATATATATATAATCATTATTAATCTATTTTATATAAAATCTTATTAAAATTGATTAATAATTAAGTATTTAACATTATATATTATAAATATATAATAAATATATTATTTATAAAAAAAAAAAAAAAAAATTGTCTAATAATTTACCTTAAGTTCTTATTGATTTTGATCTTTAATATTATAAATTTAATTTTATTTCGTTTAAATTAATATAAGTATTACTTTTAAATTAAAAATTTTATGTAGTTTACATATTAAATTTTGTTAATAAAGTTTAAAGTAACATAGTGGTTTTCATCCATTAATTTTAGAATTTCTTCGTAAGAAAATTTATATCAGTTAAATTAAATAGTAAAATTTGGGGATTTTATTTTTTATAAAGACTGACTTTCTTCTCAATGGGGGTTGAGTGTAGAAGGCTTAAATTTTCATGTAATTTTTTCGTGGTGGGAGGAATATTTCATTTTTATGTAGTTTACAAATTAATTTTTGTGTGTAAAGTTTTATTTTGGCTTAAATTTGGCTATTTAAATTTTATATATGTGATTAATAGAGGATTTAAAGCTTAAAAAGTTTTAATTTTTTTGCAGTATAAAATTTTAAATTTCAGTTAATTCTGGATTTAGGAATTTAAAAAAACATAGGTGAAATTTGTGCCAGCAGCCGCGGTTACACAAATTATGTTAGTTAAATTTATTTAATTTAATTAAATGTTAATATTTTAATTTAATTTTATGCTTTTTAGGTGAAATTTTAAGTTTAAGTTAATTTAATTAAGTGTTGTTGAAGTTAAGAAATTTCTTGTTAAACTAGGATTAGATACCCTATTATTGGAAACGTAATTATTTTTAGTTAAAATTACTATTAGCTATGATCTTTAAAATTAAAAAATTTGGCGGTATTTTAGTCTATTCAGAGGAACCTGTTTCTTTATTGATAATCCACGATAAGTTTTACTTTAAGTTTAAGTTTGTATATCGTCGTAGCTTGAATATTCTAGGAAGATAAAAATATTCAACTAGTCTCATAAGAAGGGAATTCAGATCAAGGTGCAGTTAATATTAAAGTTGAAATGGGTTACATTATATCTATATGTGGATCTTTATTTGAAAATTGGAGGTAAATTGGATTTGATAGTAATTTGAAGTATTTACTTTGAATGATTATGCTCTAAAATATGCACATATCGCCCGTCGCTTTCATTTAAAATGAAATAAGTCGTAACAAAGTAGGCTTATTGGAAAATGGGCCTAGAATGCAAATTAGAGCTTGTATAAGTATTTTATTTACATTAAAATGGAAATTGTGAGAATCAATTTAATTTGAACTTATAAATTTAATGTTTATATTAGTTTTATTTTGTTAACTGAAATATCTTTAATTTTATTATTATAATAGAAAAAATGAGTTTATTTATAGATTATAGTATAGTAATAGAAAATTTTTAAGTTATTAAAAGAAGGTTTGATTTTCTGTACCTTGTGTGTCAGGGTTTACTAAAAATTATTAATTATTTAGTTTTCCCGAATCATAAAGAGCTACTGAATTATATCTTTTACTGTTTTATAAGTATTGATAATAGCATAGTTGAAATGAAACGTTATTCGTTTTATGATATATCTGGTTTTCTAGGAAATAAATTTAATTTAATGTTTAATGGTTTTCTTATTAATTTATATTTGGAATCTTTTAGGCTTTTATAGTATATGGGATAAGCTTTATACTAAATTTTTATAATTTATTAAATTTAAAATGATAGATAGGATTAGAATTTTCCTTTCTTTAAGGATGTTATAATTTATCATTTATTTATTATTATTTATTTAATATTTAATTTTTATACTAGAATAAAATTTTAAATTTTAAGAACTTTGAAATAATGGTTAAATTAGTATATTGATTTGTATAAATAATATTTACTTGCAAGATTAAAGCAAGGAACTCGGCAAATATATTTCTTACCTGTTTAATAAAAACATGTCTTTTTGATTGTTATTTAAGGTCTGGCCTGCTCAATGATTATTTAAATAGCTGCAGTATCTTGACTGTACAAAGGTAGCATAATCATTAGTTTTTTAATTGAAAGCTGGAATGAATGGCCGAATAAGGAAATGACTGTCTCTCTTTAATTTAATTGAACTTTATTTTTAAGTTAAAAAGCTTAAATTTAATAAGAAGACGAGAAGACCCTATAGAGTTTAATAAGTTAAAATTATTCATAATTTAGGATTTTATTCTATGAATATTTGTGCTTATTTTGTTGGGGTGACACTAGAATTTAATTAACTTCTTTTTTATAATCATTGATTTATGAATAAATGATCCTAATATTTAGATTAAAAGAATAAATTACCTTAGGGATAACAGCGTAATTTTTTTGGAGAGTTCTTATCGATAAAAGAGATTGCGACCTCGATGTTGGATTAAAGTTTATTACCGGTGAAGAAGCTGGTATATTAAGTCTGTTCGACTTTTGAAACTTTACATGATCTGAGTTTAAACCGGCGTGAGCCAGGTTGGTTTCTATCTTTTATAATGAAAATATTTTAGTACGAAAGGACCAAATATTTAAACTAAGCTTTTTTAGTAAGAATGAAATTGTTATTTTGGCAGACTAGTGCAATAGATTTAGAATCTTTATATGTAATATAATTACAAATAACAATTTATTTTTTTGATGCTTTTCTAGTGTTTTTAAATATATTGTTGTTAGTAATTTCTGTATTAGTGGGGGTTGCATTTTTAACACTTTTAGAACGTAAAATTTTAGGTTATATTCAAATTCGTAAGGGTCCCAATAAGGTAGGATTAGGTGGATTGCTTCAGCCTTTTGGGGATGCTATTAAGTTATTTACCAAAGAGCAGACTTTTCCTTATATATCTAATTTTAATATTTATTATATGGCACCAATGGTTAATTTAACTGTAAGGTTGTTATTATGAATGTGTCTACCATTTTTTACAGTGTTTTTAAATTTTGATCTTTCTGCTTTGTTTTTTCTTAGAGTTTCTAGACTTGGGGTTTACACCTTAATATTGGCTGGTTGATCTTCTAATTCTAATTATGCTTTATTAGGTAGGTTACGATCTGTGGCTCAAACTATCTCTTATGAAGTAAGCTTGGCTTTAATTTTAATGTCTTTTCTTTTTTTAATTTTAAGAGTTAATTTACTGGAATTTATAAATATTCAGAAGTATGTTTGGTTAATTTTTATACTTTTTCCTTTAAGTTTAATGTGGGTTATTTCTGGGCTGGCAGAGACGAATCGTACTCCCTTTGATTTTGCTGAGGGGGAATCTGAACTTGTTTCTGGTTTTAATGTTGAATATAGAAGAGGGGGATTTGCTTTAATTTTCTTAGCTGAATATTCAAGTATTTTATTTATAAGAATAATTAGAGTTTTAATATTTTTAGGGGGGGATATTGGTTCTTTTACTTTTTTTATTAAGTTGGTTTTGGTCTCTTTCTTTTGAGTGTGGGTTCGGGGGACTTTACCTCGTTTTCGTTATGATAAGCTTATATATTTAGCTTGGAAAAGATTTCTTCCTAGAAGATTACACTATTTATTATTTTTTTTCTGTTTAAAAATGGATATTTTCATCCGTTTACTATAGTTAATAAAATTTAGTATAAACTAATAGAGGCTTTCTCTTTCTTATATTTTCAAAATATATGCTTAAACAAGCTCATTAGTTAATTAGAGAGTAGTTTATCTCATATTATAAATGTTAATGGGTTGATTATGTAATATGAAAAGTATATGACAGTTAAGATTTGTCCTGTGATAATATAAGGTTCTTCTACAGGCTTTGCTCCAATTCATGTTAATAAAATTACTGTAGTAACTATTGATCAGAATAAAATTTTATTTATTGGATATATACGGTTACTTTTAAATTTTTTTTGGTTTGTGAATGGCAGAATTATTAAAATCATAATTGATATTACTAGTGCTACTACTCCCCCTAGCTTATTAGGAATTGAACGTAAGATTGCATAAGCAAACAAGAAATATCATTCAGGTTGGATGTGGACAGGGGTTACTAAGGGGTTAGCTGGAATAAAATTATCAGGGTCTCCTAAAATATAAGGACTTACTAAAGATAGAATTACTAAGGCTATGATTATTACTATAAATCCTATAATATCTTTAAATGTAAAGTATGGATGGAATGGGATTTTATCAATGTTTCTATTAGTACCTAATGGATTATTAGATCCTGTCTGGTGTAAGAATAATAGATGGATCATTACAAGAGCTCTAACAATAAATGGTAATAGGAAGTGAAATGTAAAAAATCGAGTTAGAGTAGCATTGTCAACAGCAAATCCACCTCAGATTCATTGTACAATTGATGTCCCTAGATATGGTACTGCAGATAATAAGTTAGTAATTACTGTAGCCCCTCAGAATGATATTTGTCCTCATGGTAATACATAACCAAGGAATGCTGTTGCTATTACTATAAATAGGATTAGGACTCCTACTATTCATGTGTATATTAGTCTGTAGGATCCATAGTATATACCTCGCCCAATATGTATGTAAATTCTAATAAAGAAAAATGATGCTCCGTTGGCATGGAGGGTTCGTGTTATTCAACCATAGTTTACATCCCGGCAAATGTGAATTACTCTATTAAATGCTAGTTCAATATTTGGACAGTAGTGTATAGCTAGAAAAATTCCCGTGATGATTTGAATTATTAAACATAATCCTAATAATGATCCAAAATTTCACATTAGTGAAATGTTTGAAGGTGTTGGTAAGTCAATTAGTGCGTTATTAATAATTTTAATTATAGGTGATGTTTTTCGTAATGGTATTTTCATTAGTTTTTTTGTCGTAAGGGTCCACTGTTTTTTTCAATAATTTTTACAATTGCAATTATAGTTATAAATAGGTATATGATTATGAATATAAGAATTATATTTATAGGAATATATGTATATTTAATTATAGAAATTGTGGTTTCTGTAATGTTATTGTTAGTTATTCTGTTTCTAATAATTAAGTCTGCTGAAAACAGTGTTCTTGCTGGAATAAGAATTATTAATATAAATATTGTTAATCACATAGGCTTTATAATAAATGAGAATTTTTCGTTTGAGGCAATTCTTGTTATATAAATAAAAAGGATTAATATTCCTCCAATTATTACTAGGAAAAGGATATATGAAAATCAAAAGTTGTACCTAAATGTTCCTGACATTAATCTAATAATGGTTGTCTGAACTAGTAGAATTATTCCTAGAGATAAGGGGTGGGTTAATATAAGGAAAATTATTGAAAATAAAATATTTAGTGTAATTATAATGATGTCAGGAGGTAGTTTAATAAAATATTAATTTTGGAGATTAAAGTTAAAGGATTCTTTTCTCCTGAAGTTCTAAAAGGTTAACTTATTTTTGGTTTACAAGACCAATATTTTATTTAAATTATTAAAACTAATGATAGTATACTTATATACAAGTTTGTTAATGTTTTTTTGTGGTTTATTAATATTTAGCCTTAAACGTAAGCATTTGCTGTTGATGTTACTTAGCATTGAATTTATAGTTTTGGCCTTATACTTTAGTTTATTTATTTATTTGAGTTTTCTGTCTAATGATTATTTTTTTTCTATAATTTTTTTGACTTTTGCTGTCTGTGAGGGGGCTTTAGGCCTTTCTATCCTAGTTTCTATAATTCGAACTCATGGAAATGACTATTTTCAAAGGTTTAGGTTGTTATGATAAAATTTATTTTTTTAATATTAGCTATAGTCCCCTTGAGATTTCTTAATTATTTTTGATTAACCCAATTTATTTGAATATTGATGGTTTTTTTATTTTTATTAAATTATAGATTTAACTATATATATATATATATTTCTTATGATTTTGGGGCTGATCTTCTCTCTTATTTAATATTATTGTTAAGATTTTGAGTGTGTTCTTTAATAGTTTTAGCTAGGCATAAGATTTATTATTATAAGTTTTGAAGAGATTTATTTCTGTTTACTATATTGGTTTTAATATTATCTTTATTTTTAGCTTTTAGGTCATTAAATTTATTTGTATTTTACGTGTTTTTTGAGGTTAGTTTAATTCCTACGTTAATATTAATTGTAGGTTGAGGTTACCAGCCTGAGCGTTTACAGGCGGGTATTTATCTTCTTTTTTATACCTTGTTTGCTTCTTTACCTATAATAATTGCGATTTTTTTTTATTATAAAAATAATGGTTCATTAAATTTTTATTTTTTAATAGTAGAATTAAATGAACCAGTTCTTTATGTTTGTATAAATATAGTTTTTTTTATTAAGATTCCTTTATTTTTTGTTCATCTGTGATTGCCTAAGGCTCATGTGGAAGCTCCTGTTTCTGGTTCAATAATTTTGGCAGGGGTAATATTAAAACTTGGAGGGTATGGTCTTATACGGATAATAGTAGTATTTCTGAACTTAGGAATAAAGATTAATTTTTTTTTTATTGGGTTAAGGATGCTTGGAGGGTTAATTGTATCTTTAATTTGTTTACGACAAGGTGATATGAAGTCTTTGATTGCATATTCATCCGTTAGTCATATAGGGCTTGCAGTCAGTGGAATTTTAACTTTAAATTTATGGGGGATGAGTGGTGCATTAATAATAATAATTGCTCATGGACTTTGTTCATCTGGTCTTTTTTGCTTAGCTAATATTAATTATGAACGTCTTGCTAGGCGTAGGTTATTTTTGAATAAGGGATTAATTAATTTAATTCCTAGTCTTTCAATGTGGTGGTTTCTTTTTGTTTCTTCTAATATAGCTGCACCTCCTTCTTTGAATTTAATAAGAGAGATTATGCTTATAAATAGGTTACTTAGTTATGATTCTTTAAATATGTTGTTTTTAATAAGTTTATCTTTCTTTGCTGCTGCATATTCCCTTTATTTATATTCTTTTTCTCAGCATGGGAAGCTTTATTCTGGTTTATTAAGCTTTAATTCTGGTTTTATACGGGAGTATTTATTGTTATTGTTACATTGATTACCTTTAAATGTATTAATTTTGAAGGGTGAATTAATATGTTTCTGGGTTTATTCAAATAGTTTAATTAAAATTTTAGCATGTGGAGCTAAGGATATACTTTGTATTTTGGGTAATTAAAATTTGTTTAATTTATTTTATTGGATTTTTATTATTTAGCTTATCTTGTTTTTGTTTAAGTATTTATTTAATTGTAAATGATTTAGTTTACTTTTTTGAGTATGAGCTTATATTTATTAATTCTAGGTCTATTTATATAACAATTCTTTTAGATTGAATATCAATATTATTTATAAGCTTTGTTTTATTTATTTCTTCAATGGTTGTTTATTACAGAGAAGAATATATACATGGGGATTTAAATATTAATCGATTTATTATATTAGTTGCAATATTTGTTTTATCAATAATACTTTTAATTATTAGTCCTAATTTAATTTCTATTCTTTTAGGTTGAGATGGATTAGGGTTGGTTTCTTATTGTCTAGTAATTTATTATCAAAATGCTAAGTCTTTCAATGCTGGGATGATTACTGCTCTTACTAATCGTATTGGTGATGTTGCTTTATTAATATCAATTGCTTGAATACTAAATTATGGCAGATGAAATTTTGTCTATTATTTAGAAGAACTGAAGAGGGATTGATATATAGTTGTTATTTCTTTTTTAGTTATTCTTGCAAGGATAACTAAAAGAGCTCAGATTCCTTTTTCTTCTTGGTTACCTTCAGCTATAGCGGCTCCTACTCCTGTTTCTTCCTTGGTTCATTCATCTACTCTTGTGACAGCAGGAGTGTATCTATTAATTCGTTTTAATTATTCATTTAATGATACGATAATAATGATTTTATTGTTTATTTCTAGAATAACAATGTTTATATCAGGGTTAGGTGCCAATCTTGAGTTTGATTTAAAGAAGATTATTGCTTTGTCAACTTTAAGACAACTGGGTTTAATAATAATAATTTTGTCATTAGGTGGTTATAAGCTAGCATTCTTTCATTTATTAACTCATGCATTATTTAAGGCTTTGCTTTTTATGTGTGCGGGAAATATTATTCATGTAATATTAAATTGTCAGGATATTCGATTTATAGGTGGTTTAGTATCATTTTTACCTTGAACATGTTCTTTAATAAACATTTGTAATTTATCTTTGTGTGGGATTCCTTTTTTATCAGGGTTTTATTCTAAAGACTTAATTGCTGAGGTTATGTCAATAAATTATTTAAATTTATATATTTATGTAATCTTTTATCTTTCTATTGGTTTAACAGTAATATATAGATTTCGTCTTACTTATTATTTGTTTACTGGTAGTTATATGTTTCTTAGCTTTAGAATACTTGGGGATAAAAGGTTTAAGATACTTCAAGGAATAGGGGGATTAATTTTATTTGTTGTATTTATAGGAAGAATTTTATCATGGTTAATTTTTGACTCTTTTTATGTTGTTATTTTACCTGGATTTATAAAGGTTTTGACTTTATTAATAATTTTAATAGGAATATTAATTGGTTATAAATTAGCCCCTTTATTTCTTGGTCAGTCATATTTTTCTTTAAGAAATCTAGGTTTAAGATATTTTTTAGCTGGTATATGAAACATACCTATTTTATCAACTTTAGGTGTAAATTTTTATCCTTTAATATTAGGTAAGCTTTATCTAAAAACTTTAGATCAGGGTTGAACTGAGTTTTATGGTAGACAAAATATTTATTGTAAATTAATGCTGGGGTCTAAGTCTATACAATTTTTATTTATGAATAATATTAAGTTGTTTTTTGTGCTTGTTATTGTTCTCTTAATTTTTATTTTGATTTACTTAAATAGCTTATTTAGAGCATGATATTGAAGATATCAAGGAAATTTAATATTTTTAAGTATTTATAAAAATTATTTATTTTTACATTGAAAATGTAATGTTTTAGTTTAAACTATATAAATAGAAATATTAACGTTTACGCTATTGGGTAGATTAGAAGTCTACCTTTATTTTATTTCTTTAATTGGAAATGTTTTCAATTTTACCATTAACAGTGGTATACCTCTTTTTGGTTTCAATTAAAAATAAGGGCTCAAGCCTAACTTTTAGGTCGAAACTAAATGCAATTATTTGCTTCTTATTTAAGATAAATTGATTATTCAATACTTTTTAAGTGCAAATTAAATGTTATAGTTAACTATTATCCTAATTAGTTCAATTTAGTGCACCTTGCTTTCATTCATGATATAGTCCAACTAAAAGAATAAGAATAAATCTAGTTACTACAATAAAGTAACTTGTAGTATTTCTTATTTTAAGTCTTTTGATTAGTGGGAATAGGAGAGTGATTTCAACGTCAAAAATTAAAAAGATAACTGCAATTAGGAAGAAGTGAAGAGAAAAAGGTAATCGAGCCGAGGATATAGGGTCAAATCCACATTCAAACGGGGACCTTTTTTCTCGGTCTAGGGCTGTTTTTTTTGAAATTAAGGATACTAACAATAATATAATTATTGCAATTAATATAATGATTATTCCAATGATTATTAAATTGAAAATTATTTATACTAGTTATTAGATCTTTTGATTGGAAGTCAAATATAATTTTTATACTATATAAATATCTACCTCATCAGTAAATAGAAATATACAAGAATAATCAAACTACATCCACGAAATGTCAATATCATGCTGCTGCTTCAAATCCAAAGTGATGAACTTGAGAAAAGTGATTTATTTGGTGGCGAATTAAACATACTAATAGAAAGGTTGTTCCGATAATAACGTGAATACCGTGGAATCCTGTTGCTATAAAAAAGGAGGAGCCATAAGCTGAATCTGAAATGGAAAAAGCAGATTCAAAATATTCATACCCCTGAAGTGCGGAAAAATATAAACCTAGAATAACTGTTAATATTAATCCTTGGGAGGCTTGATTGAAGTTGTTTTCTATAAGTCTATGATGTGCTCATGTAACAGTTAATCCTGAGGTTAATAGAATTAAAGTATTTAATAAAGGAATTTGGATAGGATTAAAAGCTTGAATTCCTTTTGGGGGTCAGATTGCCCCAATTTCAATAGTTGGGGATAGTCTGTTATGAAAATATCCTCAGAAAAATCTTACAAAGAAGAATACTTCTGAAGTAATAAATAGAATTATTCCTCACTGTAATCCTAATACAACTTTAAAGGTATGAAGTCCTTGGTAGGTTCTTTCACGTGTGATATCTCGTCATCATTGGTGTATAATTATTATTATTGATACTATTCTTAATAGTAGAAGTCTTCTGTCTATTAAATGGAATCATTTAATTATACCGGTTATTAGAATTAAGGCTCTAAGAGATCCTATAATAGGTCATGGTCTAATATCAACTAGATGAAATGGGTGGTTTTTATGCATTAGTTTACTTCTCTAGAATATAATGTTGATAGAACTGCAAATACGTATGATTGAATGATTGATACGGCTGTTTCTAGAATAACAAGCATTAATTGAATGATGATTAATATATTAATTATTATTAAAGATAATGAAGGTCCTGTATTTCCTAGGAGTGTTATTAGTAGGTGTCCTGCAATTATATTAGCAGATAAACGAATAGCTAATGTCCCTGGCCGAATAATATTTCTAATTGTTTCAATACATACTATAAAAGGTATTAGAACAGGTGGTGTTCCTTGAGGGACTAGATGAGCAAATATGTGGATTGTGTTATTAATTCATCCGAATAGTATAAATGTTAATCATAATGGGAAAGCTAGTCTTAGAGAAAGTACTATATGTCTAGTTCTAGTAAAAACATAGGGGAATAATCCTATAAAATTATTAATTAAAATAAACGAAAATAATGATACAAAAATTAATGTTCTTCCCTTGGACCTAGGTCCTAGTAATACTTTGAATTCCTTATGTAAGATTGATGTAATTTTAATTCATAATAGGTTTAGTCGGGATGGAATAATCCAAAATCTTGAGGGGATAAGAATTAGGCAAATTAATCTTCTTATTCAATTAAGAGATATTCTTCAGTTAGAGGAAGGGTCAAATGAAGAGAATAGGTTTATAATCATTTTCAAGTTATTTTAATATCTGTATAGGCTTTAATTGAAGACTTTTTATTTAAGTAGATAAATGTATAAAAATTTAAAGAATTAATTAAATAAAATAATATAATAAAATAAATTATTAAGGTGACTCAGCTTAAAGGTGCTATTTGAGGGATTAAAAATTAATATTATGTATTTATTTTAGCTTGACAAACTAATGTTATAAATTAACTAAATTTTTCATTAGAAGTAGGTGCTAATTTACTATAGTAAGGTTTAAGAGACCTTTGCTTGCTTTCAGCCATCTAATGAAATTTCAATTATTTTAGAAATTCATTTAATGAAATAGTTTGATGAGATTCTTTCGATGACAATAGGTATAAATCTATGGTTAGCCCCACAAATTTCTGAGCACTGTCCATAAAATAATCCTGTTCGAGTAATAAAAAATCTTGTTTGGTTTAGTCGTCCAGGGGTTGCATCTACCTTTACTCCCAGGGCAGGAACAGTTCAAGAGTGAAGTACGTCAGCTGCGGATACTAATATACGGATTCGTGTTTTAAATGGTACAGTAACTCGGTTATCTACATCTAATAAGCGGAAGTTTCATTTATTTATATCATTTGAAGGAATTATGTAGGAGTCAAATTCAAGGTTTTTAAAATCGGAATATTCATAGGATCAATATCATTGATGCCCAATTGTTTTAATAGTGAGGAGAGGATTATTAATTTCATCCAGAATATAAATTAATCGTAATGAAGGTAATGCAATAAAGATCAGTGCAATTGCGGGTAGTACCGTTCAAATCAGTTCTGTTATTTGTCTTTCTAGTAAATGACGATTAATAAATTTATTAATAAATAATCTTACTATGAATTGTCTAACTAAAATTGTAATGATTAATAGAACTAATAAGGTATGATCATGAAAGAATGAAAGTTGCTCTATTAGAGGTGAGGCTCTATCTTGAAGAAGAATGGTTTTTCAGGTTGCAATTTCTAAAAAAAGGTCAGCCTTTATATACGGGGTTTAAGTCCATTGCACTATTCTGCCATATTAGAAGTTAGATAGTATAGGGAGTTCAGAATATCTGTGTTCAGCAGGAGGAAGGGATTGAAGTCATTCAATTGATGTTCTTATTCTTAGTGGTATAAGTCTTTTTCGCTTTGAAATAAAGGCTTCTCATGTAATAAAGATTATTAATAGTGCTCCTACTAGGGAAATTAAAGACCCTACTGATGATATTATATTTCATGTTATGTAAGCATCAGGGTAGTCTGAATATCGACGTGGTATTCCTCTTAATCCAAGGAAATGTTGAGGAAAAAAGGTTAAGTTTACTCCTACAAATATAATTATAAATTGAATTTTACATAGTTTCTCATTTAATGAAAGACCTGAAAAGATAGGGAATCAATGAACGAATCCCCCTATAATTGCAAAGACTGCACCTATGGAAAGAACATAATGAAAGTGGGCTACTACATAGTATGTATCATGGAGTATAATATCAATTGAAGAATTAGCTAATACTACTCCTGTTAAACCTCCTACTGTAAATAAGAAAACGAAGCCAAGAGCTCAGAGCAGTGAGGGCGAATAATTTGTTTGTGTGCCTTGAAGTGTTGCAATTCAACTAAAAATTTTAATTCCTGTGGGAACAGCAATAATTATAGTAGCTGATGTAAAATAAGCACGGGTGTCAATATCTATACCAACTGTAAATATGTGATGAGCTCAAACAACAAATCCTAGTAATCCAATTGTTATTATAGCGTAAATTATGCCTAATCTTCCAAATGCTTCCTTTTTTCCTCTTTCTTGTCTAATAATGTGGGAAATTATTCCAAATCCCGGTAGAATAAGAATGTAAACTTCTGGGTGACCAAAAAATCAGAATAAATGTTGGTAAAGGATTGGGTCTCCTCCTCCTGCAGGGTCAAAGAAGGATGTATTAAGGTTACGATCTGTTAAAAGCATAGTAATTGCTCCAGCAAGAACTGGTAGTGATAATAATAGTAGGACAGCAGTAATAACAACTGATCAAACAAATAGGGGGATACGGTCAAATGTTATTTCTGCTGGTCGTATATTAATTACAGTAGTAATAAAGTTTACGGCACCAAGAATGGATGAAATACCTGCTAGGTGGAGTCTAAAGATGGCTAAGTCTACAGAGGATCCTCTATGGGCAATGTTGGATGAAAGTGGGGGGTACACTGTTCATCCTGTTCCTGCACCATTTTCTACAATTCTTCTTAAAATTAGGAGGGTCAAAGATGGAGGTAGGAGTCAGAATCTTATATTGTTTATTCGAGGAAAGGCTATATCAGGTGCTCCTAGTATTAAAGGGACTAATCAGTTTCCAAACCCCCCAATTACAATAGGTATAACTATAAAGAAAATTATTACAAAGGCGTGAGCAGTAACAATAACATTATAGACTTGGTCATCTCCAATAAATGAACCTGGATTCCCTAGTTCTAATCGGATAAGAATTCTTAATGAAGTACCTAGTGCTCCTGCTCAAGCCCCAAAGATAAGGTAAAGAGTACCAATGTCCTTATGATTGGTTGAAAATAGTCATTTGTTCGGTAGAAT